AAATAGAGATTGCAAGAGTAAATATTCGCCCGCGAAAACTTTCTTTTTTTTTTGAATTGGTAAACTTGGATAAAGGACAAAAGAAAATAAAGATTTATTAGAACGTTAGAAAAAAAACTATTATTTATACAATTTTTTATAAAAATGTTCTAATATCTATTCAAATAAATTGAAATTCAATTTTGAATCCTTTTATTCGCGAGGAGCTAGATGAGAAGAAACTCTCACGTCCAGTTCTGTAGTAGAGATGGAATTCCAAAACAACCATCAACTATAACCCAAAAAGAACCAGATTCCGTAAACAACATAGAGGAAGAATGAAGGGAATTTCTTATCGAGGTAATCATATTTGTTTCGGTAAATATGCTCTTCAGGCACTTGAACCTGCTTGGATCACATCTAGACAAATCGAAGCAGGTCGGCGAGCAATGACACGAAATGCACGCCGTGGTGGAAAAATATGGGTCCGTATATTTCCAGACAAACCAGTTACACTACGACCTGCTGAAACACGTATGGGTTCGGGGAAAGGATCCCCTGAATATTGGGTAGCTGTTGTTAAACCGGGGCGAATACTATATGAAATGGGTGGAGTAACCGAAAATATAGCTAGAAGGGCTATTTTAATAGCAGCATCCAAAATGCCTATACGAACTCAATTTATTATTTCGGGATAAAAATGTAGAACCGACAGAAATGAGTCTTGGGGATGAAACAAAACCGCAGGTTTCTTTTTTTGGACAAACAATATTTCTTTTATTTTCTTCATCCTTTGCATTGGAAGAATAGACTAAAAAATTGATATGATTCAACCTCAGACCCATTTAAATGTAGCGGATAACAGCGGGGCTCGAGAATTGATGTGTATTCGAATCATAGGAGCTAGTAATCGTCGATATGCTCATATTGGTGACGTTATTGTTGCTGTGATCAAAGAAGCAGTACCAAACATGCCCCTAGAAAAATCAGAAGTAGTCAGAGCTGTAATTGTTCGTACCTGTAAAGAACTTAAACGTGACAGCGGTATGATAATACGATATGATGACAATGCTGCAGTTGTGATTGATCAAGAAGGAAATCCAAAAGGAACTCGCATTTTTGGTGCAATCCCCCGGGAATTGAGACAATTAAATTTTACTAAAATAGTTTCATTAGCTCCCGAGGTATTATAAAAATAAAATGAGATCGTGATATCTTTGGGGTATTTGAAAGAAATAGATTAAGAACTAGATTAATTCGTAGATTGTGTCTCACGCATATACCTTGAAAAATTCATATTCATAAACCAATAAAAAACAAGAAAAACATGTTGATTATATCCAATTTTGGGGCACCAATAATTTTAGTTCATCATGGGTAGAGACACTATTGCTGAGATAATAACCTCTATACGAAATGCTGATATGGATAGAAAAAGAGTTGTTCGCATAGCATCTACTAATATTACCGAAAATATTGTTAAAATACTTTTCCGAGAAGGTTTCATCGAAAACGTCAGAAAACATCGAGAAAAAAACAAATATTTTTTGGTTTTAACCCTGCGACATCGAAGGAATAGGAAAAGGCCCTATAGAAATTTTTTAAATTTAAAACGGATCAGTCGACCCGGTCTACGAATCTATTCTAACTCTCAACGAATTCCTAGAATTTTAGGTGGGATGGGGATTGTAATTCTTTCTACTTCTCGAGGTATAATGACAGACCGGGAGGCTCGACTAGAAGGAATTGGCGGAGAAATTTTGTGTTATATATGGTAATCCTTTTAGTATCCAAATGGGATCCGAAACCTCTTCCTATTTGTAAAAAAAAAAAGAAAGGGGGTGAGTTGTCTAATATCGTTTCTCCTCCATTAGTTGATACTTCAAGGGGGCTTTACCTGGAATGAAAGAACAAAAATGGATTCATGAAGGTTTAATTACTGAATCGCTTCCCAATGGCATGTTCCGGGTTCGGTTAGATAATGAAGATCTTATTCTAGGTTATGTTTCAGGAAAGATCCGACGTAGTTTTATACGGATACTGCCAGGAGATAAAGTCAAAATTGAAGTAAGTCGTTATGATTCAACCAGAGGACGTATAATTTATCGACTCCGAAACAAGGATTCGAAAGATTAGGTGGTTTTTATTCAATACGATTCGAGATGAAAAATTTCAAGAAACTTATTTTCTACCAAGAAATAGATTCAGAATTAAGATAAGGAATGACAAATATGAAAATAAGAGCTTCCGTTCGTAAAATTTGTGAAAAATGTCGACTAATCCGTAGGCGGGGGCGCATTATAGTAATTTGTTCCAACCCGAGACATAAACAAAGACAAGGATAATCAGACTCGCTAAAGGGCTCAATGTACAAATAAAGAATCTGTTTTGACATGAAATGGATATATCCATATATTTCTGACTCATATTTATGAGATGATACAATATGGCAAAAGCTATACCGAAAACTGGTTCACGTAGGAATGTACGTATTGGTTCACGTAAGAGTGCACGTAGAATA